GGAAGTAGGGCTCCTATTGACTAAAGGTTGGTTCTTCGGTTTCCTTTAGAATGAAAGTAGCTATGAAGCCCCTACTACTTATACTGACTTTGTTTGATTAAAAAGGCGAACCCCAACTAGTCGTATGGGGTGGGGTGCTTGTGGTAAGCTGCCTTGGATATGAGTCTGAGGAATTCCTAAAAAAAGGCAAAGTCCGGTATTTGACGAAGATCTTTCTATCAATAGATAGGATTTAGTGTTCGATATAGGGGATAGGATCCATCTTCTCTCTCTCTTACTTAGTTAGGTTTCTTTTTTTTTCAGTGCAACACAGGAAAGCGCCCTCTTTTTGTCATCCCTGCAGCTTTCCAGATTATGTATTGAACGTATGGCGTAGCTAGGATCTTAAAATCATGTTTGAGCCTAGCCTATCCTATGTTCAAACCAACCCCCCCCATTTGAATAAGGCTGGAAAGAATGCCCGCCAAGTTCAGATAAGGGAATGCTTCCCCCAACCATTAAAGGAAAGGCTCGACGAAGGGAGGGAGATGCGGCGGGGGAAGGAAAACGCTTTCGGAGATCGATATTTTTTTATTTATCATCGAAAACGAAGAAGGCCGAGGATGGCCTACGGTGCGTGTTATCTGAAGGGAACACGCTTTTTCGACCGCGGTGGTATGATTTGGGGCCCTCTCCGCGTTCCGCCCGCAGGCCTCTTGGGATAGCAGCCTTCGTTGCCTGCCCTTTATATCTCGGCCCGGGAAAGCGCTGGCAACAACAGAAAGGAAGGGGTCCATGTAGTGCGTCCGCCCCCTTCTTAGTCGATGGGGCAGCAGGTTCGGCATCTACTAAAAAAGAGAGAATCCACTTGAGATAACCACGCCTCTGCTAGGCAGCGTGTGGAATGGCCAAGAGCGGACCTTTTTGGATATATAATCCAAGTGGAGAGTAGAGTTACGGGAACAGCCGTCTGATGGAAAACTACTTTCACGTTCGGTTCAGAGAGCACTTTTTTTTCGTCGAGAATTCTTCGTTCCCTTTCGTGTGAATTCCCCAGCGGCGAATTCAACACTTTTTGGGCCCTATCTATTCCATCTCTCAAGCCCCGAATAAAACCCCCCTCCCCTTCGGACTCCATATCTCTTTTGACTCTATATATGTGGGCACCTGATATCTATGAGGGTTCACCCACCCCGGTTACAGCATTCCTTTCTATTGCGCCTAAAATTTCTATTTTTGCTAATATTTCACGTGTTTCTATTTATGGTTCCTATGGAGCTACATTGCAACAAATCTTCTGTTTCTGCAGCATTGCTTCTATGATTTTAGGAGCACTGGCCGCCATGGCCCAAACGAAAGTAAAAAGACCTCTAGCTCATAGTTCAATTGGACATGTAGGTTATATTCGTACTGGGTTCTCATGTGGAACCATAGAAGGAATTCAATCACTACTAATTGGTATCTTTATTTATGCATTAATGACGATAGATGCATTCGCCATAGTTTTAGCATTACGGCAAACCCGTGTCAAATATATAGCAGATTTGGGCGCTCTAGCCAAAACGAATCCTATTTCGGCTATAACCTTCTCCATTACTATGTTCTCATACGTAGGAATACCCCCGTTAGCCGGCTTTTGTAGCAAATTCTATTTGTTCTTCGCCGCTTTGGGTTGTGGGGCTTACTTCCTAGCCCCAGTGGGAGTAGTGACTAGCGTTATAGGTTGTTGGGCGGCCGGAAGGTTGCCACGAGTCAGTCAGTTTGGGGGACCTAAGGCAGTTCTCCGTGCACCGGACACGTAGCTTACCGAATCAGTTGCGACACCGATGGGAATGCATGCTACGAAAGATAGGGTCGAGTCTGAAACATCAACCGTCTACTCAATATCCTTGTACGAGTCCACAATCACTACACGAGATGAACCTTGGTTTGGTGAATTGAAGTTTGCCTTAGGTGTAAAAAAAAGGACTCCCAGTTACTGCGCGCGATCGTATACTGAGGTGCTCCCCGCCGGTTGTTGGAACGACGCGAGCCGGGCCTCCATTCAGAAAGATGAAGGGTCCAAAAAAAAGTAAAAATAGGGGGTTAACAATTCCCCATCTCATTGGGGGCGGAAAACGAATCGACATCTCGATGTGATACAGCCTTTTCTATTTTTGTTGGGAAAGAACGGCGAAGTCCATCCGAACCGTCCAATGAAGAATAAGAGGAGAGCAAAGCGCCAATGGCGCGCGAAGCGCATGCGAAAGGGGCACGGAGAAAAAAAATAAGTGTGGAGGATAAGCAGCCGAGCTCATTCCCTTCGCTTCCTGGGCCCAAAGCAGTGCAGTCTTTCCTGGCCAAATCAAGGATTTGGGGCGCTACTTAAAGAAATCCATTTTTTTTAGTCATATATATTAATAGAAAGATAGATCCATCCATCTATCCTATCCGATTTCGATTTTTATATCTAAAAAAGAATCGATTTCATTCAACGTTTGATTCAAAGAACTGCGCTTAGCCCCCCCCCGCTCATGAAACGGCTCGGCTGCAATGGATGGCAGAGGGTCCGTAGTACCCAAAGAACTGGAGTGGTCCAGTAGCCGGGAAGGGGCCTAGAAGTGCCAACTACTACACCACACTACACTCGGCTCTACACATTTACAGAGCTAACCCCTGTCCAGTCCCTGGCAGAGTGAAGGGGGCTTCCATCCTTATTCCCTATTCCCTCGCCCAGGCTAACGGGGCCTTACTTATTCAGGGGGGGGAGAGTGGAGCCCCGAGAAGCACTGTTGAGAGGAAGATCCTTGGCCCCTCCTCATTCTCTACAGGGTTCCAAACCTTTCTTCAACATAGGTGACAACGAGCGGGGCAGAGATGGAAGAGATCGAACACGATAATAAGAAGCAAGCTCGCCTTCCTTTTATATCATTTTGATAGAGAGGGATGGAGAAAGTGGACAAAACAGACTCGCATTTCCCAGTCGAAAAGATGGGTTCCTTTTTCGTCTTGCATTTCTCATCGCGGAAAAATAATAATATTGAAAACGTTCCCAACCCACCAACCCTTTCCTTCGTAGAGCCGTGTATTGTAATCCGAACCTGCCCGGAGCGAGTCTCCCATAGAGGCAAGTTAAGTTGGTGAGCCGTATGATGGGCAACTATCTCCTGCGGTTCGGAGAGGACTCAGCTGTTAGTTAGTACCCCCTTTCGGGGTGGACCTTTCACTCTATTTTATTATATACGCTTAGCGAAAAGAATGTTTTTTGATACACCTAGGACATGGATTTTATATGAACCAATGGATCGTGACAAGTCGTTACTACTAGCAATGACTTCGTCTTTCATTACTTCATCCTTTCCATATCCCTCTCCCTTGTTCTCAGTTACTCATCAAATGGCACTCAGTTCATATCTTTAAGTTCGATCATTGACAAGGTTCAAAGAAAGGGTGGGCCATTGATAAAGAATCGATTCCAAAGCACAATGCTAGCAAGGGTAGCTACTAGGAAGAGTTGACGGTATGAAATAGCTCGACCTATAGAATAGGGAGAGGAGTGGACTCTGTTATATTTATTCTTCATGATCGGCAACCAAGGAAAAGGAATCCGAAGCTACTTAGCTACACGTCGAAGGTATTCTTCAATATCCTGATCTCGAAATTGCGTAAGATAAAGAAGCTCTTCGTCGAATTAAAACAAGGGACTTTGAAAAAGGTCTCATCAGGAAGGACGTCAGACAACATGATCCGAGGAAAAAAGGCTCTCATCAATACCGAATTCAAAAAAGAAAGCTCGGTGCAGCTACACACCTGCAAGCTTCGGTAGCTGAAGAAGAGCTGTTATCGCAGGGAAAGAAAGATGATTTACCCAGGGAGTGGACCATTATTCAATGCATATTGATTGAGAATCTGTGTAGGATCGCTAACCTTCTCTTACGTGAGACACGGAGATGGAAGAATGGTAGGCCAGTCTTGACACAAATGGGCTTTCAGACTTAGCCAAGGAACGCCATGACAGATAAGCAGGGACCTAGAACATGAGAAAGACTGATGAAGGAAGGGACACGAGGGCTCCTCTTTATCACTGGAAGATTCTAATATTCAACAGTAGAATCAGTCCCCAACCTTAAAAATGAAGGATCAAAAGTCTGCTTTCCAAAACCCACGCAAATGGAGGCAGATGACCTCAGACACATAAAAAGGGGTAGAACAAAGCTTTTCCATATAGCAACTTGATCCGGACTCTGTCATTAGAAGAAGACCGCTTTGAAGTGGACGGAGAAATAAAATTACTAAACCAGCCATGCGGGTTGGCCACTAAAGAAGAAGGCCTCTACGAACGATTTCAATAGAGAAAGAGAGAAAGGACCGTTCGGCTATGTAAAGAAGTCCCTGCAGGCTCCAACCCAGTCCTGACATTCTACAATAAGAGTGTCCGACGTCGGGGCACCGCTTTCATTCCAGCGCTTGGCACTCTAACTTTACCAACACTAACCACTGAATAAGGAAGACATACCACCCACACAGCAAACCAACGCACCCCGGAAAGAAGAAGGGTAGCGCCCGGCCCGGGTGAAAGACCATGCCTTCCCGCTCCCTCAGGCCTTTATATTCTAGTGAGTGTTCCGTGAGTGGGTTCTCGATTTAGGCGGGCTATCAATCGACTATGATAAATAAGATAAAGAAGAGGTCTTAGTCGACTATTAGGGAAGTTCAGAGTTCTTTGATTCATTCTAGCTCTTAGGGATGGAAGAAGATATAATAGAGAGAGGGCTTAGTACACGTGGGACTTATGCCTTTATTTTCGGATCAATGAGACAAGGAGTTACTCAGAGCTTAGGGCCTTTGCCAAAGGAATGGGACCCCTTCTAAGCGAGTCAATCCCAGTAGAGGAAGGTAATTTCTTTCCTTAGTAGTTTGCTTTCATCCGAATTAGTGGTTTCAGATGGATTCGTCTTTGATGTAAATAGCCCACTGGAAGTAAAGTATAGTGTGGTTCCACCTCGCAAGGAGAACAAGCGATAGATTGAAGATCAACAGGGCTTAATCAAATAATCAAGTAGGAAAGGAATAGGAAGAGAAAGAGCATGTGTGCTAAGGCACAAGGTCCCGTATTGGCACTTTCAGGTGGGCTAAAAAAGAGCCCCAAAGGAAGCCAGTAAGCTAAATAGGAATAAATGTTAAGTTTCACTTAAGACTTTTGAGGGAGCTTAAGGTAGTTTACTTGCTTACTTGTTAGAGTCAGGCTAATAAAATTCTTGTTTAAAAGCACTTACTTACCAAGGACGTTAATATATATTAAAAACCACATGAGATAGGCACATACATCTATCTTTTGCCTTGATAACTTCTAGGTGAGGGGGTTGAGTACCTCTCTGACTAGTTCCTACTTCGCTTCCAGAATGTAGCTTCATCTAGCAGTTGGAGCTAGTTGCCTCTTCACCTGACCCTACTCCACTTGACTTTCATTTCATGTTCTCCCTGTATCTAAAAAGCATCCATGGTAGCCTCAGAAGTTGAGCTAGCCCACCTTTGCCTTTCTTTCTTATCTTTCTATCCCTGCCTGTATCCTATCCTTAGAGCTCCCCTTTGCGTTGATTATAGGCCTTTTCTTTGCCCTTTGGGAGAGGTAAGGTATAGAGCTTGAATCCCCCAGCTGACATCTTTTTCTCCATTGGGCATCCTCATGGCATCTACTTCTTTAAATAAAAGATAAAAAGCTTTTGCCGCTCTTTCCTTGGCTTTCTTTCGCGTACGTGTGCTCGTCTATCCTTTAATAGAAAGAAGCAATTTCTCTGTTCGAAATCAAGCTACAGGCCATCAAAGATGGCGGTAGAACAGCTAGCAAGAGGTGCCCAGGTACCGTTAACAAGCTCATGAATTTAACTTTCAAGCGAACCCCATGCCTTATGGTTTGAGAGTCCGTTTGATTATAAGCCTTTAGAATGGTTATATATACTTTAGAAAAGGGCTATCTCTCTCCAGCTTTCCTTTCTTGCTTTCTAGCCCCGATGCCAATGCCCTTTCTGTTCTCGAGTCTTTGCAATCTTCTGCCATTCCTCGAGTACTAGCACTTTGAAATGGTTAGAACACTGTCTTCGAGTCCGGTTGAGAAATAGCGGATTTGAGTACCGGGAAGTAAGTATGAGTAAGGTCCGGGTCTGGTTGAGTAACTCAGGATAGAGAGAGTCCTTCATTTCTAATCTAAAGTATGAATAAATAGTAGACATGTAGCTGCCTTTTAGGTATTGAATCCCTGGCCGGGAAGCGTGAACGATAACATGAGTCTTTAAGAACAGAGTGACCCCGTGGGTTGTCCATTCTTTCGGGTATTCACTCAAAAATCATTGAATTGAATAAGGCTATTCGACTTAGGACTCCCTTACTAAGCTTTCAGGAAAGTCTGAGATCTCATTGTCTTCCTAAAGCCTTTTTAATCCTAAATGAACAGATATAAGATAGATGTAGAGACTCATCCTTGATTCCTATCGGTCAGGGCCCTTGAAGAACCCTCCACGAATTATCGATAGTAGTTTACTAATCCAAGGAAGGAGTGATGCGAAGAATTGCTTTCTTTCGTACCCATTCACAAGAAAGAAGGGTCTCAAGCAGTGTGTTCATGGTCACTCAGAACATAGGATTTTCGGCATCAAAGAGCGCGTGGGACAGGTGAGGGAAGGAAGGGCGGGATGAAGCAAGCAGCCAATCCCTTGCTGGTTAAAAATAGCAGCATCAGTATTAAAATAATCAACACTATGGGGTGGGGCTGCCAATAGGTGTTTGCACAATTTGTAGCTTCTCCTTCTTATACTATTCGAAGAAGCTGATTGCTTTGTTCACCACATCCACAGGATAGTTCTGTATGTCCTGGAACTGCAGCAAATTTCTATCACTCCATAAAGCCCATGCAACTACTAGCATCAGTTCCAGCTGCTCTTCATCAAGACACTTCCCCATCTCCTTCACCCAATCTGAGAGAGAGCCTGCATCTGTTGAGTATGAAGGGCTAATGGGCAGAGTAGCCAAATGCCAGATGCCCAGGGGCAGCCCTTTAAAACATGAATGGTAGATTCAGGCTCCATTCCACATCTGTCACAAAGCAGGTCAACCTCCACCTTTCTTTTCCCATTTCACTCGTCTTGCATAAAAAAAACCACCAAAATCCACATCTAAAAGGGAGCCCGCGATAAAAATGCCTCCTCTATGAGATCTCGGTGCTACTGCCCAGCCCCACCTTCATTTTTTTCGAATTACGACTACTCGACTTTTTTTTTCCTAAGCAAAGATCTAGGGGGGAGGAGCTCTTCTTGCGTAGTATACCTTTTCCCAGAAATTCCAGGCTCGTATTAATAACCAGTATAACCCCGGACCTTTTGAGCAAGCGCTATGGAGATAGCGAATGCTAGCGTTAGCCCAGCCATCCACATTGCAAGAGCTCTGGGTGTTCTTTCCATTGAAGCTTCACTGGCCACCTCCCTGGCTTGCTCACTGAGGTGGTCTACTAGCTGCCTTACTTCTGCGGAAGAACTTGCCGGTTCCCCG